GAGATTGACAACGACCATTCTTTTTTGAGTGAACTAGAAAGTTTTTTTTATAGTTATCAGAATTCTAGTTATCTGAATAATGGATCTAAGAATGATGATCCCCACTATGATCGTTACATGTATGATACTAAATATAGTTGGAATAATCACATTAATAATTGTATTGACGGTTATCTTCGTTCTCAAATCTGTATTAATAGTTACATTTTAAGTGGTAGTGACAATTACAGTGAAAGTTACATTTATAGTTACATTTTTAGTGAAAATGAAAATAGTAGTGAAAACGAGAGTTCCAGTATAAGAACTAGCACGAATGGTAGTGATTTAACTATAAGAGAAAGTTCGAATGATAATGATCTCGATGTAACTCAAAAATACAAGCATTTGTGGGTTCAATGCGAAAATTGTTATGGATTAAATTATAAGAAATTTTTTAAGTCAAAAATGAATATTTGTGAACAATGTGGATATCATTTGAAAATGAATAGTTCAGATAGAATTGAACTTTCGATTGATCCAGGTACTTGGGATCCTATAGATGAAGACATGGTCTCTCTGGATCCCATTGAATTTCATTCGGAGGAGGAACCTTATAAAGATCGTATTGATTCTTATCAAAGAAAGACAGGATTAACCGAGGCTATTCAAACGGGCACAGGTCAACTAAATGGTATTCCCGTAGCAATTGGGGTTATGGATTTTCAGTTTATGGGGGGTAGTATGGGATCCGTAGTAGGCGAGAAAATTACCCGTTTGGTCGAGTATGCTACCAAGAAATTTTTACCTCTTATTCTAGTGTGTGCTTCCGGGGGAGCACGCATGCAAGAAGGAAGTTTGAGCTTGATGCAAATGGCTAAAATATCTTCCGCTTTATATGATTATCAATCAAATAAAAATTTATTTTATGTATCAATCCTTACATCTCCTACTACTGGTGGGGTGACAGCTAGTTTTGGTATGTTGGGGGATATCATTATTGCCGAACCCAATGCTTACATTGCATTTGCGGGTAAAAGAGTAATTGAACAAACATTGAATAAGACAGTACCTGAAGGTTCACAAGCAGCTGAATATTTATTCCATAAGGGCTTATTCGATCCAATTGTACCACGTAATCCTTTAAAAGGCGCTCTGAGTGAGTTATTTCAACTCCACGCCTTCTTTCCTTTGAACCAAAAGTAAATCAAGTAAAGCCTTAAGTTATTTAAGTTATTAAGTTATAAAGTTAAATTATTTTTTTTGTGGCGAACAAGTATTTAGTATTTAGTTAGTTTATCGGAATCAAAGTCAAAATTCAAAGAATGGGTTTGTTTTTGGTGACATAAGATTTAATTGTAGAAAGAAATTGTAGAAAGAATTAGTAGAAAAAATCGTGCAGATAATTTTTTTTTTTTACCGCTATTCCTGATTACTAATAAGATATTCCTGATTACTAATAAGAAAACCTCTCTCAACAAGATAAAAGAGCGAGTCTTTTCTTCCGCGAAATGAAATTAGGCAAGGCAAATAAAACGAATTTCATGTTCTCTTCTTACGAATATATAATATATAAATGAAATATATAAATGAATTCTAATTCAAATATTAATATTTATAATTCGAATATAAAAAATGAAAATTTAGAGTCTTGCATATTTATTTCTATATCTCCCGAGAATCCCCATTTTTTCTGAGAATCCCTGTTCTTGGGTCGGATTATAACGACTTTTTCGAGAATTTGTAAAAAACGCTTTACTTTAATTAAATATTATTAAAATGAAATATTATTAAATATTAAATTAAAATTAGAAAATCAAAATTATAAGACAAAAACAAGATAATAAAAGAAGAGTAAGAATAATACAGGATTATCATACATATCTTTCGTGTAGAAAGATGAATAAGTCCATTTATTTAGTTCTACATTTCCCGCCCTTAAATTATAATATTATTATAATATATAATAATTATTTATTATAATTATAATTATATATACTCACTTAGATATACTCGATATACTCAGTATAATTATATACGAATTATAATCATTATATAATATCTTTATAACCATAATAACAGGTAAAAACATTAATATAACAAGAAATAACAGGTACAAATATTAAATTGAGGTACCCATTTTATGACAACTTTTAACAACTTACCCTCTATTTTTGTGCCTTTAGTAGGCCTAGTTTTTCCGGCAATTGCAATGGCTTCTTTATCTCTTCATGTTCAAAAAAACAAGATTCTTTAGATCCGATGGGGCAAAATCTCATCTATTTTTTTCCCAGGCTTAGCCTTGGATCATAACATGGATATCTATTTAGTAGAATATGGTATAAGATGTGGCTGCCTCCGAACATAAATGATAAATGAAAGAGTTCGTATGCATGCGTAAACATGATATATGGGAAAATGAATTATAGCTATTTGAAAATAGATCGGGTTGGGGTGGGGGTCTGAAATAAATGTAAAGTCAATCTATCTATATGTAGATATCTATAGGGGATATATGATATGAAATATGAAAGGGATGCTATTATTTTATATTTAACCAATTCGATGAATTACTCCTAAAGTTTCGCGTCAGAATAGTGCTAGTTGATGAGAGTTACTTTGGAAACAAAAAAAAGTAAAGTCAAATTCAATTGGGTTATTCTCCCAATTCCAATAAAACGCAACTGGATCTAGTATGAGTTGGCGATCAGAACATATATGGATAGAACTTATAGCGGGGTCTCGAAAAACAACTAATTTTTGCTGGGCCTTTATCCTTTTTTTAGGTTCATTAGGGTTCTTATTGGTTGGAACTTCCAGTTATCTTGGCAGGAATTTGATATCTTTATTTCCGTCTCAGCAAATAATTTTTTTTCCACAAGGGATTGTGATGTCTTTCTATGGGATCGCAGGTCTCTTTATTAGCTCCTATTTGTGGTGCACAATTTTGTGGAATGTAGGTAGTGGTTATGATCGATTCGATAGAAAAGAAGGAATAGTGTGTATTTTTCGTTGGGGATTTCCTGGAAAAAATCGTCGAATCTTCCTCCGATTCCTTATGAAAGACATTCAGTCCATCAGAATAGAAGTTAAAGAGGGTATTTATGCTCGTCGTGTCCTTTATATGGAAATCAGAGGCCAGGGGGCCATTCCCTTGACTCGTACTGATGAGAATTTGACTCCACGAGAAATTGAGCAAAAAGCTTCTGAATTGGCCTATTTCTTGCGCGTACCAATTGAAGTATTTTGAAATGAACTGAAGAATGAATGCTTTCTTAGCCGGAGGTCAAAAACTCAAGAATTCCCCTTTTTTCTTTCTATAGCATAATTTAACTAAAGTTTCTTCAGAACGCTGATTCGAACCAAAGCAAACATATACAGAACAATTATAAAACGAAACTTTTTTTTCGCAAAAATTTTTTTAGGCGTATGGAAATCCACTCCACCCTTTCGGTAACAAAACAAGTAACAAATCGAAGATTTATCTCATAGATCAAAACATTTTGAAATAAGAATAAAGAATTTATCTTTTTTTTTTTTTCGAAATATTTTATATTTTGATAGATAGAAATAAAGGGGGTTCTTTCGTCTCGAACTCCGCATAATATTCATTATAATATTCATTATTTGAAGATTTGAAGCGTACTCTATTCTTATTCTATTTCTGTATTCTTTCTAAATTCAAGGGCTAATCACTGAATCACAAATAAAAAACGGGGAATAGATTCATAGGCTCGGTGCCTTGGAATAGAACTTATGCTTGATAGAAACATTAGATCGTATAGAGCCGACAAATGAGGTGGGTTCGTTAAAAATTCACAGACGAAAAAATGGCAAAAAAGAAAGCATTCACTCCCCTTCTATATTTTGCATCTATAGTATTTTTACCCTGGTGGATCTCTCTCTCATTTAATAAAAGTCTTGAATCTTGGGTTACTAATTGGTGGAATATTAAGCAATCCGAAACTTTTTTGAATGATATTCAAGAAAAGAGTATTCTAAAAAAATTCATAGAATTAGAGGAACTCTTCTTGTTGGACGAAATGATAAAAGAATACCCGGAAACACGTCTACAAAAGCTTCCTATCGGAATCCACAAAGAAACGATCCAATTGATCAAGATGCACAATGAGGATCATATACATACGATTTTGCACTTCTTAACAAATATAATCTGTTTCCTTATTCTAAGTGGTTATTCTATTCTAGGTAATGAAGAACTTTTTATTCTTAATTCTTGGGTTCAAGAATTCCTATATAACTTAAGTGACACAATAAAAGCTTTTTCTATTCTTTTATTAACTGATTTATGTATAGGATTCCATTCACCCCACGGTTGGGAACTAATGATTGGCTCTGTCTATAAAGATTTTGGATTTACTCATAACGATCAAATTATATCTGGTCTTGTTTCCACTTTTCCAGTCATTCTAGATACAATTTTAAAATATTTGATTTTCCGTTATTTAAATCGGGTATCTCCGTCACTTGTAGTGATTTATCATTCAATGAATGACTGAAAAATGATCCACCGATCCAATTATATTATAATGTTTGTATAATGTTTGTTACTTTGTACATAAGCAAAACATTCAAAAATTTACTTATTCTTTCTACCTATCCAGGGGAATTAGGATTTTTGCTATATTCCAGTAAAATTATTTCAGTAAATAGCAGCATTATGGATAGGGAACTATACTAGCGACCTACCTAATTTTATTGTAGAAATTTTCGAGATCAGCGGTTGGACCATGCAAACTAGAAATACCTTTTCTTGGATAAAGGAAGAGATTACTCGATTCATTTCCGTATCGCTCATGATATATATAATAAGTCGGACATACATTTCAAATGCATATCCTATTTTTGCACAGCAGGGTTATGAAAATCCACGAGAAGCGACTGGCCGTATTGTATGTGCCAATTGCCATTTAGCTAATAAACCCGTGGATATTGAGGTTCCACAAGCGGTACTTCCTGATACTGTATTTGAAGCAGTTGTTCAAATTCCTTATGATATGCAA